GACTGATACTGTTGATAAAGAAACGAAGCCTAATGCTAGCAAAGAGACTGATACTGTTGATAAAGAAACGAAGCCTAATGCTAGCAAAGAGACTGATACTGTTGATAAAGAAACGAAGCCTAATGCTAGCAAAGAGACTGATACTGTTGATAAAGAAACGAAGACTAATGCTAGCAAAGAGACTGATACTGTGAATAAAGAAACCAAGACTAAAACCCCAGAAGAAGAGGCTAAAGAAGATGAAGAGAAGGGGCTTGTTTTGATGCGTTATGCACACCAACCCGATTTTAAGCACGGCTTAATCAAAGGCTCTATGCGAACTCAAAGGCGTAAAATTGTTATTGAGAAACTGTTTCAAGCAAATGCACATTCCCCCCTTTTTTTTGACAGGATAAAAAAAAAAAAACTTTTTTCTTTTACTTTTACTATCCCCCGCCCGGTTCAACTGAACCGAATTTTTAGAAATTGGTCGGCGGGAAAAGGGTTCAGGATTTTAGAGTCTACAGACGAACAAACAAAAAGAGAAGAAAAACCAAAAAGAGAATCTAAAAAGAAAAACGACCGAGTAAAGGAAAAAAAGCGATTAGAGATAGGGGAAGCCTGGGATACTTTTGAAATTACCCAAATGTTAAGGGGTTGCATTTTAATAGCCCAATCAAGTCTTAGAAAAAATCTTATATTACCTTCATTGATAATCGGTAAAAATCTTGGACGTATGCTATTATTGCAAATTCCTGAATGGTCTGAAGATTTCGAGGAATGGAATAGAGAAAAGCATATTAAGTGCACTTATACTGGTAATCCGTTATCCGAAACAGAATTTCCGGAAAATTGGTTGACACAAGGTATTCAGATCAAGATTGTATATCCTTTCCATCTGAAACCTTGGCACACATCTAAACCGCTAACTTCTCGTGATGACGTTTGTTTTTTAACAATTTTTGGAAGGGAAACAGAACTGCCTTTTGGCTCTCCCCGAAAAACACCTTCCTTTTTTGAGCCCATTTTAAAGGAACTCGAAAAAAAAATTGGAAAATATGAAAAGGTTACAGCTGAAAGCGTTTTAAAAAAAATAATAAGAAAATTATTTAAAAAAGTTTCAAAAGAAACAAGAACAACAAACCAAAATCTTCCGTTTATAGAAAAAGACCTCTCCAAGGGTAAACCAATTTTATTATTTAGATCGAGAGAAATAGGTGGAATGGAAAAAGAAAAAGATTCTAGAATAAGCAACCAGATAATTAATGAATCTTTTAGTCAAATTCAAAAAATTCAAATTCCAGATTGGACAAATTCTTCACTGATAGAAACTAAAATGCAAGATATGACTGATAGAACAAGTACAATCAAAAATCAAATAGAAAGAATTACCGAAGAGAAAAAAAAAGTAACTCTAGAACTAGATATTAGTACTTACAAAAAAAGTTGTAGATTAGAGTTGTCAAAAAAGATTTGGCAAATAGTAAAACTAAAAAACATAATATGTAAATTTCATTATTTTAGAAAATTTTTCATTCAAAGAATATATAACGATATTTGTTTATCTACTATTCATATTTGCCAAACGAATACACAACTCTTTGTTGAATCGACAAAAAATTTGATTGAAAAATATATTTCCAAGAATGAAACAAATAAAAAAATAATTAATAAAAAAACTAAAAATACAATTCACTTTATTTCAAATATAAAAACTTATAATAGTTGTAAGAAAAATTCAGAAATTTTTTGTGATTTATCCAACTTGTCACAAGCATATGTATTTTACAAAATATCGCAAACCGGGGTTGTTAACTTGTCTAAATTAAGATCCGTTCTTCAACATCATGGAACATCTTTCTTCCTTAAAACTCAAATGAAAGACTCCTTTCGAACACAAGGAATTTTTCAGTCTGAAGTAATACATAAGAAACTTCAGCGGTCTATAACGAGTCAATGGAAAAATTGGTTAAGAGGGAATTATCAATACGATTTATCTCAGATTATCTGGTCTAGCTTAATGTCACAAAAACAAAAATGGCGAAATAGGGTTAATCGATATTGTAGGTCTCAAAAAAAAGATTTAAAAAAATGGAATTCATGTGGAAAATACCAATTAAGTCATTACAAGAAAAAAAAGGGTCCTAACTCATTATCGAATCAAAAAGATAATTTTCAAAAATGCTATAGATATGATCTTTTATCATATAAATCCATTAATAATGAAAATAAAGGTGACTCGGTTTTTTATAGATCAATCCCTCAAGTAACTAAAAGGCAAGCGGTTTCTGATAATTACAACATGTCGCAAAACTCCTTGTTTGCGATAACAGGAAGTATCCCTATCAATATTTTTATAGGAAGAATAGAAAGGGTATATATTCCATATATAGAAAAAAATCTTAATAGAAAATATTTTAATTGGGAAAATATCTATTTTGATCTTAGAAAAAAAGTGGCTATTGAATCCTGGGTCGCGGTAAATCCCAGCAGTAATCAAAAGACTCGAATTGGGACTAATAATTTTCAATTAATTGATCCAATTGATAAAGAAGAAGAGGAAGAGATCAATCCCAGCAGTAATCAAAAGACTCCAATTGGGACTAATAAGGATGAAATATTTTATGCAATTGATAAAGAAGAAGAGGAAGAGATCAATCCCGAAGAAGAGATCAATCCCGAAGAAGAGATCAATCCCAGCAGTAATCAAAAGACTCCAATTGGGACTAATAACGAGCAATTAATTGATCCAATTGATAAACAAGAAAAAGACCCTTTTTATATTCCGATTAATCAAAATCCAGAAATCAATCAACCTAATTCTCCAAATTCTTTTTTTGATTGGATGGGAATGAATGAACAAATACTAAATCGTCCCATCTCGAATCTGGAACTTTGGTTCTTCCCAGAATTTGTGCGGCTTTTTAATGTATATAAAACGAAACCGTGGATTATACCAAGCAAATTACTTCTTTTAAATTCGAATCTAAGTGAAACCGATAATAAAAAGAAAAACATCGCTGAAAACCAAAATCTTGAAGAAGAAGATTCCGCGAAATCAGACATGAAAAAAGGTACAAAGAAAAGTAAAACCAATAGTGAAAAGAAAAGTAAAACCAATAGTGAAAAGAAAAGTGAAACCGATAGTGAAAAGAAAAGTGAAACCGATAGTGAAAAGAAAAGTGAAACCGATAGTGAAAAGAAAAGTGAAACCGATAGTGAAAAGAAAAGTGAAACCGATAGTGAAAAGAAAAGTCTAAGTACAAGAGAGCTAAGAGAGTTATTCATGAAAAAGTATTTCCTTTTGCAATTGAGATGGGATCAAAGGAATATCGGTCAAAACATTCGCAAAAATGTCCGGATATTAGCTCTCCCGAAGAGCTCGATAAATCTAGAAACCATGACTCTATCATGCATTGAAAGGAGAAAATTACAATTGAATGTAATGTGGAAGTCGAAGAGCAATTGGAGTATTCTAAAACTTTTCAAAAACATGGGAGTGGCTATGGACCGCCTTGGACTGTCTGTAAAAAACAATGGGCAATTTCTTATGTATCAAACCATAGGTATTTCGTTGGTTCATAAGAGTAAAAACAAAACTAATCAACAATACCGAAAACAAAGAATAATTCGAGCTAGAGAGAACAATCATTTTGATGCGCTTGTTCTTGAAAATATTTTATCGTCTAGACGTCGTAGAGAATTGAGAATTCTAATTTGTTTCAATTCAAACAATTGGAATGATGTGGATACCAATTCCGTATTTTTCAACGAAAACGGGGTAAAAAACTGTAGTCACTTTTGGGAAGAAAGGAACCTTCGTGATAAGGAGAAAAATGAATTAATTCAATTCAAGTTTTTTCTTTGGCCCAATTATCGATTGGAAGATTTAGCTTGTATGAATCGTTATTGGTTTGATACTAATAACGGCAGTCGTTTCAGTATCTTAAGGATCCACATGTATCTACCATTGAAAATTCGTTAATAGTATTACTATATACCCTGTAGCAGGGTATATGATAGAAAACAAATGCACACATGCCTTATCTTATACCTCATTCGAATCTCACTGAATAGAGGATACAGCGTATCCATTAGACCTATAAATTATCAATGAATCCAAAGATATTCATTTTAGGTCTAATTGATTCACTTTTGTGAATACAAAAATGTACGAGATTCTTATCTGAATTCAAAATAGGATTTTGAATTCATTGGAATGGATAAACTGAGGAGTTCAGAAAGCAATTTATTCTATATCAATCATTCAAATTATTGGCATTCTTTTTATTGATCAATAAAATTCGTTAAAATATATATCAGGGAAGGGGATCAATTCTTTTTTTATGGTAAAAAACTTATTCATTTCGGTTATTTCTCAAGAAGAAACCAAAGAAAACAGAGGGTCCGTTGAATTTCAAATATTCAATTTCACCAATAAGATACAGAGACTTACTTCCCATTTAAAATTGCACAAAAAAGACTATTTATCTCAGAAAGGTTTGCGTAAAATTTTGGGAAAACGTCAACGGCTGCTAGCTTATTTGTCAAAAAAAAATAAAGTACGTTATAAAGAATTAATTGAGAAATTGGATATTCGAGAGACAAAAACTCATTAATTTTTAATTTGAGGAGTCATTTGTTTTTAACTTATTTGTTTCGTTTCAATTTTGATGAACCTCTTTTCACATTCAGCAATTCATGGAAGAATTACATGGAAGAACGAATCGGTAAAAAATTTATGACTGCACCAGCTACAAGAAAAGACCTCATGATAGTCAATATGGGTCCTCACCACCCATCAATGCATGGTGTTCTTCGACTTATTCTTACTCTCGATGGTGAAGATGTTATTGACTGCGAACCAATATTGGGTTATTTACACAGAGGGATGGAGAAAATTGCGGAAAACCGAACAATTATACAATATTTGCCCTATGTCACACGTTGGGATTATTTAGCTACTATGTTTACAGAAGCAATAACCGTAAATGGACCTGAACGATTGAGCAATATTCAAGTACCTAAAAGAGCTAGCTATATCAGAGTCATTATGTTGGAGTTAAGTCGTATAGCTTCCCATTTGTTATGGCTCGGTCCATTTATGGCGGATATTGGGGCGCAGACTCCTTTCTTCTATATTTTTCGAGAAAGAGAGTTGATATATGACCTATTCGAAGCTGCCACCGGTATGCGAATGATGCATAATTTTTTTCGTATCGGGGGAGTAGCTGCTGATCTACCCCATGGCTGGATAGATAAATGTTTGGATTTTTGCAATTATTTTTTAACAGGGGTTGCTGAATATCAAAAACTTATTACACAGAATCCCATTTTTTTAGAACGAGTTGAAGGTATAGGCACTATTAGGGCAGAAGAAGCACTCAATTGGGGTTTATCCGGACCAATGCTACGAGCTTCGGGAATCGAATGGGATCTTCGTAAAATCGATCAGTATGAGTGTTACGACGAATTTGCTTGGGAGGTTCAATGGCAAAAAGAGGGGGATTCTTTAGCTCGTTATTTAGTAAGAATCGGCGAAATGGAAGAATCCATAAAAATGATTCAACAGGCCCTGGAAGGAATTCCGGGGGGGCCTTATGAGAATTTAGAAATCCGACGTTTTGATAGAGTAAAACATCCCCAATGGAATGATTTTGAATACCGATTCATTGCTAAAAAAACCTCTCCTATTTTTGAATTATCGAAGCAAGAACTTTATGTGAGAGTCGAAGCTCCAAAGGGAGAATTGGGAATTTTTCTGATAGGAGATCAGAGCGTTTTTCCTTGGAGATGGAAAATTCGTCCACCGGGTTTGATCAATTTGCAAATTCTTCCTCAGGTGGTTAAAAGAATGAAATTGGCTGATATTATGACGATACTAGGTAGCATAGATATCATTATGGGGGAAGTTGATCGTTGAAATGATAATTGATACAACACAAATCCAGGCTATCCATTCCTTTTCCGGATTGGAATCCGTAAAAGTCAAAGAAGTCTATGGGATCATATGGATACTTGCCCCTATTTTTACTATTGTATTAGGAATCACAATGGGTTTACTAGTAATTGTTTGGTTAGAAAGGGAAATATCCGCGGGAATACAACAACGTATTGGCCCCGAATATGCGGGTCCTTTAGGAATTCTTCAAGCTTTAGCAGATGGTATCAAACTCCTTTTGAAAGAAAGCCTTCTTCCATCTCGAGGGGATACTCGCTTATTCCGTATCGGACCTTCCATAGCAGTGATATCCGTTTTTCTAAGTTATTTAGTAATTCCTTTTGGTTATAAGCTTGTTTTAGCCGATCTTAGTATTGGGGTTTTTTTCTGGATCGCCGCTTCAAGTATTGCTCCCGTTGGACTTCTTATGTCCGGATATGGATCAAATAATAAATATTCCTTTTTAGGCAGAATCTCTGATATTGAAAATAAAAAAGTCTCTTTTAGAGAAGAAAGCGCTGAACTAGAAAGGCAAAAAGCCGATATAGTGGAAAGCGAATTCGCACTTGAGGCAGAAAAGGTGAATTTAAAAGAATTAATAGATTTTTTTTTAGAAAATACAGCTGCCTTGGAACGAGCACAAGCTACTATACAAGCTCCAGAGGGTTCTTTGAAAAAGGAAGGACATTCTTTCATCCGAACTACAAATGCACTGAGAGAAGCTCAGTTTGTACTGATCGAGCGCAATGATTCTTTGAATGAAAGAGATTTCCTACTCAGAAAATATTATAAGATGTTATCTTAGATATATTTTGATCGTAATTTGGAAGAAGAAACTCCTCCTATTTTGCGATTCGAACCTTCTACTATTTTTGAATTAGAACTTGCTACTCTTTGGGGAGGAGAACCCTCGCGTCCTACTAATGAAACAAATGAAAGAAATAAATCCTGTAATTATAGTCGTATAGCCAATAGAAAACTCTTACCCAATTTAAGTCATTTTAAACATAAGAACTTAATTTGGGTAAGTTTTTTTTAACCTAGTATAATTGAGTTTTCTTAATTTTTGTAAAACAGAAAAATAAAGATTGATACAAAAAAGAAATAAAAAAACAAATAAAAAGGAATTCTGGCATATCCTAAATATTTGATACCCTCGCTAGCAATAAAACTAAGAAAAGCAAAACAATTAAATATTTGGTCAATAATTCTTAAATCAAAACAACGAATAATTTGAGAAAACCTTCGTACTTGGCAAACAAAAAAATTCTTATAAAAAGTATCTATATAAGCACGATTATAGGCCCAGTCATATATCACAAAGACTATTTTGTCGCGAATAACTCTCTTAAGGCTTTTTTGATGAAACGAATTAATTAATAGAAAACTTTTGAAAGACGAATAGGTGGGTTTATATAATAAAAATGCTAGAAATATTCCGCAATAAGCAATCCCCACGGAAATTACCGTATGCTTTAAAAACTCGGCTAAATCTGTTGAATTAGTGTGATGCAAAAGATAAATAGCAGGATGTAACCATTGGGTTAAGATGTCGAGATTGAAACCAAGCTCCTTCGGAATTCCTAAAAATCCAATTACAAAAGTTACAAAACACAATAGAATTTGTGGAAATAACATAGTATTTTCTGATTCAAAAGGATCAGAAGTATAAGAAAATTTGGTTTGATTCTCCCCTTTCTCATCAATTGTGAAAAAGCGAAAATTTTTGTTAATTGGCTTTGAACCCTTTTTTCCCCATAGAGACATTGAATCTGGAGGGTTATTTTTTTTTCCACTATAATTTTGAAAACCAACGTTTAAATGTCCTTCAAAAGTCATTAAATAAATTCGAAACATATAAAATGCGGTTAATCCCACTGTGCCCCAAGCTATTAGGGCGAAAATCGGCGAATAAAGCCAGCTATCATTAAGAATTTCATCTTTTGACCAAAAACAAGCAAGGGGCGGAATACCACAAAGTGAAAGTGTACCTAATAAAAAAGCACCTTTGGTTATCGGTACGTGTTTTGTTAAACCGCCCATAATAACCATATTCTGACTTTTTTCGGGAGAATAACCAATAATAGTCTCCATTGAATGAATAACGGATCCAGCTGCTAAGAATAATAATGCCTTGGAATAAGCATGAGTAATCAAATGAAATAAAGCACTTCGGTAAGACCCCATTCCTAGAGCTAACATCATATAACCCAATTGAGACATTGTGGAATAAGCTAAACCTCTTTTAATGTCTTGTTGAGCAAGAGCTAAAGTAGCTCCTAATAAAACTGTTATGATTCCTATCAAGGAGATGAAATACATTATGTAAGGTATAACTAAGAAAAGGGGAAGAAGCCTAGCTACAAGAAAAATTCCCGCTGCTACTAAGGTAGCAGCATGTATAAGAGCCGAAATCGGAGTAGGTCCCTCCATGGCATCGGGTAACCAGACATGAAGAGGAAATTGCGCGGATTTCGCAATTGCACCGACAAATAACAGCGCAGCGCATAAAGTAACAAATAAAAGATTGACCTCTTTGCTCGAAATCAAATTATTCAATATTTGGAATAACTCCCGAAATTCAAAACTGCCTGTTATCCAATAAAAGCCTAAAATTCCTAATAATAAACCAAAATCCCCTACACGATTAGTTACAAACGCTTTTTCGCAAGCATTTGCCGCACCGGGTCGTGTAAACCAAAACCCTATTAATAGATAGGAACATAGTCCAACCAATTCCCAAAAAATATAAATTTGTATAAAATTAGAACTAGTAACTAATCCCAACATGGCAGCACAGAAAAAACTCATATAAGTAAAAAATCTCAAATATCCTTGATCATGAGCCATATAATTATCACTATAAATAAGAACCATAATTCCAACAGTAGTGATTAATATTGACATAATAGAAGTAAGTGGGTCGATCAAGTAACCGAATTCAAAAGAAAAATCATTATTTATTATCCAAGACCATACATATTGATAGATAGAACCCCTATTTATTTGCTGAATAGATAGATAGATTGAAAATGCCATGACTATACTTAACAATAAAACACTCTGAAAAGACCACATACGACGAAGATTTTTTGTTACCGTGGGAAAAATAAGAAGTCCTGCTCCTATTAACATAGGAACTAGAAGGGGAACAAAAGGTATGATCCACGCATATTGATATGTTTGTTCCATAAACAGTTTGAGTCTTAATTAATTATTTCCGATTCACCCGATTTTATTTTATCTCTTTTGAAAAGAGTCAATAAAAAAGAAAAAAATATGTACTAACTTAAACCAAACTGACAACTAAAATAAACTTTATAGAATTTTCTATTGTGAATTATTCTTAGTTAAAACCTTTCAATTATTCAAATCAAGAAGTTACAATTGGTCAAATAATCTGAAATAGATTCATTAGCAGTTTCCTTTTATTTTTCAAAGGAAAATTAGGTCTCTTTTCTTTTTATCCAAGGGAAAAGGATTACAGCTTTCAATTTCATTAAGCAAGAGTAGGGTTTTGATCTTAAACCTTTCAATTGCACGTAGAACGATGAAAATAGACAGAAAGGCCGTTTTAGTTTCTTTTTCATTAGAATTATAAGAATTAGAATTCTAAGATGAAGTTCAACTAATTTGATGATTTCTACAGCACATCGAATTCTATAGATTTTATTTTATGAATAATGCGAAATAGAGATAGCAATCAAAACAAACGAATCGTTTTTACGAATATATTATGACAATAATAAAAAAAGATAGAATAAAAAAAAGCTAGATAGTAAATAGTAAAAACGATTCATTTTGCGGAATAGATGTCTTTCACATCCAGTTTTAACCTAAAATTAAGTAATTTCTTCATTTTTAAATGGCAGTTCCAAAAAAACGTATTTCGAAATCAAAAAAGCGTATTCGTAAAAATACTTGGAAAAGAAAGAGCTTTTGGACAGCATTAAAAGCTTTTTCGTTAGGAAAATCCCTTTCGACTGGGAATTTGAAAAGTTTTTTTGTATCACAAACAAATAAAAAAACGTTAGAATAATATGAGTCGACTTTCTTTTTTTTAGACTAAAATTTCATGACTTCGGCTTTCTATTGATTTATACGATTTATTATTTAGAGTTAATATAGAACTGGGAAATCGAATGCCTTGCTCTTAGCTCTTATGATACGAGAATACGAAATCCTAGATTTACTCATCTTTTTACTTAACTTAAAAAAAGAATACCTTTGAGGGTTCCCAAACATCATTTCGAGGGGGGCGAGTCTTATTTTTCCCATCAACCTATTTGTTTATGACAAGTAACTCTTTTATAGAGTAATATAATAAATAGAGTCAAAGTAATACAAAATACAATAAGGCGGATATGAAGATCTTTCGGTTTAGTTAACGAATCGTTGAAACTTATGAATTACTTTTGAAAATTGAAACTCTTTTTTATTTTGGGCAACTTTCTGACTTTTTCTTTTTGATGCATTCTTATACGGATCCCCAAGACTATCTTGTCATGTAATAAATATTGACAAAAGCCCCAATTTTTAAAATCAAGTATAAGTATAAAATAAGAAAATGAGTATGTTATATCTGCATAATCGGTTAATTATGAGTGCTTTAAAATAGGTATATAGGTATTGCTAAAATTCATTTTTTTGTTTTGATTTCTGAAATCAAGACAAAAAAATGGAAACCAAAATTTTTGTTTTGAATTCGATCCCTAGTTACGAATCAAACTATCTAGTTACCGGAGTTTAATTCCAAGCGAGCCAAAAATACACGAAAACCATAAGTAATAAGTATAAGTGAAATAAAACAAAGACTCTAAACTCAAATAATAAACTTTCAAATTCATATTTGAACAAATTTTTATGTATAAAATTGAACCATACTATACTGAATTTCCCTTTCAAATCTTGACGTTTGCTTACTCATAGCCTATAATGAATTAGACTATTATGGGTTCACGACACGCCGCTATGGTGAAATTGGTAGACACGCTGCTCTTAGGAAGCAGTGCTAGCGCATCTCGGTTCGAGTCCGAGTGGCGGCATACCGTCTTCTAAAAAAAGAAAATAGACCTTATAATCTTATAAGGAATTCAATTCCCGATTTCCTTTTTCAAATTTTTCTTAGGTAATTGGGGGGCTAGACTCTTCGTTGTTTAAGCTTTTTTTATGATATTTTCAACCTTAGAGCATATATTAACTCATATTTCCCTTTCGATCATTTTAATTTTAATGACAATTCATTTGATAATATTTTTAGTCGACGAAATAAGAAAACTATATGATTCATCAGAAAAGGGCATGCTAGTAACTTTTTTCTGTATAACAGGATTATTAGCTACTCATTGGATTTCTTCGGAACATTTCCCACTAAGTGATTTATATGAATCATTCATTTTCCTTTCATGGAGTTTCGCTCTGATTCATATCATTCCGTATTTCACAAAAAATACAAAATTTTTAAGCAAAATAATCAGCCCAAGCGCTATTTTTACCCAAGGTTTTGCTACTTCAGGTCTTTTAACAGAAATACATCAATCTTCAATATTAGTACCCGCTCTTAAATCCGAGTGGTTAATAATGCACGTAAGTATGATGATATTGGGCTATGCAGCCCTTTTATGCGGATCATTATTATCAGTAGCACTTCTGGTCATTACATTTCGAAAAAACGGAAAGCTTTTTTCGGGGGGCAACGATTTTTTAACTGAGTCATTTTTATTTGGGGAAAATCTTTTTCAAAAGACTTCTTTTTTTTCTGCTAAGAATTATTATAGGACCCAATTCATTCAACAATTGGATTTTTGGAGTTATCGGGTTATTAGTCTAGGATTTCTCTTTTTAACCATAGGAATACTTTCGGGAGCAGTGTGGGCTAACGAAGCGTGGGGATCTTATTGGAGTTGGGACCCAAAAGAAACTTGGGCTTTTATTACTTGGATTGTATTCGCAATTTTTTTACATACTCGAACAAATCTAAATTTGCAGAGTGTAAATTCCGCAATTGTGGCATCTATTGTGGCATCTATAGGCTTTCTTATAATTTGGATATGCTATTTTGGAGTCAATCTAGTAGGAATAGGTCTACATAGTTATGGTTCATTTCCATCAACATCTAGTTGAATTCAAAAAACGTTCTTACAAATCTAAGAGAGTGCAGCATATAATAAATAAAAAAGATAAAATACTATAATATAATAATTAGAATAATATAATAAAAAAAGATATAATAAAGATTAAACCTTTGTGTGAACGAGCACACGTACCGTTTGAATCAATACAATATTTGATTCAAACGGTACGCGGGTGGTTCAAATTGATTGTTTTTAGTTAACTGAAGAGAAGAAAAAACCTTCCTTTTTACATTTACAACGAACGTTTTTTTTTAAACTTTTTTTAGGATTTTGGTTTTATTTATAAGACTTGTCGATAAAAAAAATGAGATAGAATAACTTCGACCTTTTCAAGTGATAGTGAAAGAACGAAATCGGGGTACATACCAATACCTATGACAGGTAACAAAATGGAGATAGAAAGAAATAACTCTCGCGGTCCAGAATCCAAAAAAGAAGAGTTTGGGGCATTAAATAGCTTGTATCCATAAAACATCTGGCGTAACATAGATAATGAATAAATAGGAGTTAATATAATTCCAATTGCCATTACAAAAGAAATGAGTATTTTGGACATGAAAAGATATTTTTTGGCGCTAATTATTCCAAAAAATACTAGTAATTCGGCAACAAAACCGCTCATACCTGGTAATGCAAGGGAAGCCATTGAAAAGCTACTGAACATCGTGAATATTTTTGGCATTTGAATAGCTATTCCCCCCATTTCGTCAAGATAAACAAGCCGTATTCTATCATAAGTCGTTCCCGCCAAGAAAAAAAGTGCAGCACCAATAAATCCATGAGAAATTATTTGTAAAAGAGCTCCATTAAGTCCCGTATCGGTCATAGAACCAATTCCTATAATTATAAAACCCATATGAGATACAGAGGAATAGGCTATTCGTCTTTTTAAATTTCGTTGTCCAAGAGATGTTAAAGCTGCATAGATCATTTGTATTGTGCCTACTATCACCAAATAGGGAGAAAATAGAGAATGGACGTGAGGAAATAATTCCATATTGATTCGAATCAATCCATATGCTCCCATTTTTAATAAGATTCCGGCTAGAAGCATACAAGTACTGTAATGTGCTTCTCCGTGGGTATCGGGTAACCATGTATGTAGGGGTAAAATAGGTGATTTGACAGCAAAAGCAATAAAAAATCCAATATAGAATATTATTTCTAAAGCCGCGGGGTATGACTGATTTACTGATGTTTCAAAATTGAATGTTGGCTCATTCGAACCATATAAAGTAAGACCCAAAACTCCCATTAATAGAAAAATGGAACCCCCTGCCGTATACAAAATAAATTTTGTAGCTGAGTATAGACGTTTCTTCCCCCCCCACATGGATAGAAGTAGATAAACGGGAATTAATTCTAATTCCCACATGATGAAAAAAAGGAAAAGGTCTCGAGAAGCAAATGATCCTATTTGACCACTGTACATTGCTAACATCAGGAAATGAAATAATCGAGAATCGCGAGTAACTGGCCGGGCCGCTAAAGTAGCTAAAGTGGTTATAAATCCTGTCAATAAAATAGGGCCTACAGAAAGTCCATCTATTCCCAATCTCCAATGGCAATCAAAAAAATTGATCCATTTATAAGTCTCCTCTAGTTGGATTAATGGATCGTCCACCTGGAAATGAAAACAAAATGCATAAGTCGTTATAAGGAGTTCTAAAATACATATACAAAGTGTATACCATCTAATTACCCTATTTCCTTTATGGGGAAGAAAGAAAACGATGGAACCCGCAAATATTGGAAAAACGACAATTATTGTTAACCAAGGAAAAAAATTCGTGGTAAAGACAAGATACACTTGGCCCACAAAACCCGTGCTCGAAAATCAAAATATTTGAGGCACGGGTTTTCAGTAAAAAAATGAAATGGATTCCGGTATAGTTTTCTGGAACATATCAATAAGCTAGACCCATACTGCGAGTTGTTTCATGCCATAAATAAACTCGGACACTCAAGAAATCTGTTGGACAAGCGGATTCACATCTCTTACAACCAACACAGTCCTCTGTTCTTGGAGCGGAAGCAATTTGTTTAGCCTTACATCCGTCCCACGGTATCATTTCTAATACATCGGTAGGGCAGGCTCGGACACATTGAGTACATCCTATACATGTATCATAAATCTTTACGGAATGTGACATTGGATCTATAGAGTTCTGAACGTCATAAATTTTCGATCTAGTAACCTTGATAAACGAATCCCTTAGATACCAGATGAATCAATGAGTTATCAGAATTTTTCTAATCAATCTACTTCTGGATTGGTTTAGGAGAGAGGGCTAAAATACTTTGATTTATTATGTTTTTGCAAACATGATCATACCTTATGTAGATGTAGCAAACCTACATGCGAATTCTAATCAATTTATCAACACTCAATATTAGAATTTATAGGATTCATACTAATTATTCAACAAATTTGATTGGTCAATACGAGTTGATTTTCTGTTACGATAAATTGAGGAAACAATAGCCAGCCCAATAGCTGCTTCAGCAGCTGCAATAGCTATAATAAAAATTGAGAAAATGTCTCCTTTTAATTGACGATTATCAAAAAAATACGAAAATGTTACCAAATTCATATTAACTGCATTAAGTATAAGTTCAAGACACATAAGGGCTCTAACCATATTTCGACTTGTGATCAATCCATAGATACCGATAGAAAATAAAAAGGCACTCAACACAAGGGCATGCTCGAGCATCATTCAAAAACTCCTTATCAATCTTGACTTGTTTCAATAAGAAAAAACAATTCAACCGATTCGATTGACTACTGTATAACAAATATGTAACAACAAAATCTAGCGGTAATAGATTGACTTCACGCTAAAGGCTTTCAATTTTAGATTTATACAGGATACAGGAAAAAAAAGAATTGAAGGAAAATGAATGGGGTAAAAGTTTTATTTGAATTCTTTGAAAATTTGAATATCAATTTTTTATTGACGAGCTACAACAATTGCACCTATTAGAGCAACTAAAAGAATTATTGAAATGAGTTCAAATGGAAGAAAAAAATCTGTTGATAAATGAATTCCAATTTGTTGACTATTGCTTATCAAATCTTGCTCGATAATCTGGTTTGATCGTGTAGTCCAAATAATACCGTACCATGACGTATCTAGAATAGTCGAAATTTGTGAAATAAAAAGACTTATACAAACTTGTGAAGTAATACCATCTCCAAGGGTCCAAAGGGGAAAATCATTTGAATATTCTGAACCATTCAAGAACATCACAGCAAAAAGAATTAAAACATTTATAGCTCCTACATAAATGAGTAGCTGTGCAGCAGCTACAAAATAGGAGTTAGATAGAATATAGAATAAGGATATACAAACAAGAACCAATCCCAACGAAAAGGCCGAATAAATTGGATTGGGAAATAATACTACTCCTATACCCCCTAATATAAGACCTGATCCTAAAAAAACTAAAAGAAAATCATGTATTGGTCCAGGTAAATCCATTTTTTATCAATTCTAAAAAAAAATATATAAATCGAAGAATTTCATGATTTTATTGACCTGACCAGGAAAAAGAAGTTATTCATATGTCATTCTTTATTCGTCCAAAGAAAAACCCTGTTTATTCTTATCTCATTTATTCTTTTTGAAATCATTATTTTGACTAGTTACTAGAACAATAATCTAAACATAGAAATCAATTTTCTAGCCAAACGAAGTTACGAGTCTCACTAACCAATCAATAGGTTGAATTGACCGAGCAAAAGAATATCATTTTTTTAGACCCAAACTGAGCTTAGTAATTGGTAATTTTGTTTAATCAATAGTTTATTCATTTTTGATTTGAGGTAAATTCGAAATTTTTCGAATTGTATAATCCTCAATTACTGACATTGGTAACCGACCCAAAGCAATTTGATTAAAATTCAATTCATGCCGATCATAAGTAGAAAGTTCATATTCTTCAGTCATTGATAAACAATTTGTTGGACAATATTCAACACAATTACCGCAAAATATACAAAGTCCAAAATCAATACTGTAATTAAGCAATCGTTTCTTGCGAATATCTGTTTCCAATTGCCAATCAACAACAGGTAAATCTATAGGACATACACGAACACAAACTTCACAAGCAATGCATTTATCAAATTCAAAATGGATTCGGCCTCGAAAGCGTTCTGGTGTGATCAATTTTTCATAGGGATATTGAATAGTTACGGGTAAACGATTTGCATGGGACAGGGTAATCATGAAACCTTGGCCGATATACCTGGCAACTCGTATTGTTTGTTGACCATAATTCCTGAGTTCAGTTACCATAGGGAACATATCGTGAATATCTATAAAAAATTTATGTTTGTTTCTTTCTCTTGTTTGAGGCAAGCCGTCAATCTTGAATATTGTAGTCTTTTACAGTGAAAGAAGTTGAGACGAAGTTGTTAATAATAGATTACCTAGAGAAATAGGTAAAAGAAATTTCCATCCAAGATTTAATAATTGGTCCATTCTGAGCCTTGGTAAAGTCCATCTTGTTGCAATAGAAATGAACAAGAACGAAAAGGTTTTAGCTAATGTAATAACGATACTTACTATTGTTCCAAAGACTTTACCCCTTTTAGTTATGTCAAAAAGCTCAGGGACAAATATGTATGGAATAGAAAGATTCCAACCCCCTAAGTAAAGAACTGTTACAAATAATGAAGAAATTAGTAGATTCAGATATGAAGCAACGTAAAATAAGCCAAATTTGATGCCTGAATATTCGGTTTGATACCCCGCTACTAATTCTTCTTCCGCTTCTGGTAAATCAAAAGGTAATCGCTCGCATTCGGCTAAAGAAGAAATTATAAAAATGATAAACCCTATCGGTTGACGCCACAAATGCCACCCCCAAAAACCATACTTTGACTGCGCTTCAACTATATCAACTGTACTTGAACTGTTAGATAATCATAGTCGATGATAACATTACTGTTATCATCGCTATTCCAGAACCGTACATGAGATTTTCATCTCATACGGCTCCTCAGAAGTCAAAAATAAATCTAAGGACTCTTCAATATTATTGACATATTATTGATATGGGTGTCGGATAGATAGAGTCAAAAACTAAATATTCTACGGTCCCGAATTATACCAATTGAATTCTGTCTGCTATATAAATTAAGTGCTTCGGAATTGATCTCAATCTTTTAAGAATTTTCGTTGGTCTTTGTTTATTAATAACTTCATCTTTCAATAAAACAAAAAATTTGTTTTGTTTGGAGCAATATCACATAGACAATTCAACCTCTCATTTTCTTCAATTACGAAAAAGAATTAGGCATTTGTTCATGAATCGTGATAAAGATTTTGTCTCTTGATTTATTTTATTTCCTATGCCGAATAAAATCAATCTCACCTTTTTATTTCGCTCCTATTCTCCTTTCTCAGAAAAAAGGGGACTTGGACCAAAGTAAAAGATTACTTCGTTCTTTATAGTTATTTTCTTAATCCGTGAATAGGAGGATACTCTGGATCAGGATCGTGGGGAGTACTTCTTGATTATTTCTACTAACTTCAAGTCCCCATTTGAATTCCTTATATGTAGAGAAATATCCTGTTGGATAACTTACATAATCTTTATTACAAATCCTTTGTGTATCTTGGTCTTCCTACCCATCCACTCGTTTTTGAAATCTCCCGTTATGGAAATACATCTAGGATATATAGATAGTAAAAACTCCATACAGTTGATCTTTGAAACCCGCTTCCGGCTATGATGACGAATCCACCAAGCTTGGGGGTAAAAAGCAAACATAAAAAAGTTTTTTTATGTTTGCTTTTTTAACTTTATTCTTGTACATAGGAAAGAAGACTTAATCTTTGTACTGCCAAATTCGAAGCCGCTTTTTTTTTCACTCATATAACTATCTAGTTTCCTTTATCATCCCCAAGTACCCAATACTCTAGAAGAACTACGAACACAAAAAAATATGTATATAAAAAAAAGAATAAATCACCCTAAAGATCTTAAAAGTTAGAAACAGAAACTTAGAAGGATTATTCTTATAAAAGAAAAACATTGAATAAAAATATGAAAAAAAAATACCGCATATATAGCATCCATAGAAAAAAAAGAGATAGACATAAGAAATATTACTAGAAATATTACTCAAAAATGATAGAGAATTACTTTTCTTTTAAAGTGTTTTTTTTGCTTCGCTTATTACTAGCGAAGCAAGAAATTGCATTGTGGGTGCAAAAAGAAAAAATTGATTTCTAGTTAGCATATTTATAGTTATCATAATTTTATTGAACTTCGGGTTTTAAGAGGAAATTAATAGTTGTTCGATCTCACAAGTCAAAACTACCAAAACGCATAGAGCTTTTTTATACCTGATCGAATCACACGCAGAGAAATTGATAATACACATAAAGCTAAGGGTATTTCATAACTAATTGATTGAGCAGCTGCCCGTAGACCACCTAAAAAGGAATATTTATTATTTGATCCATATCCGGACATAAGAAGTCCAACGGGAGCAATACTTGAAGCGGCGATCCAGAAAAAAACCCCAATACTAAGATCGGCTAAAACAAGCTTATAACCAAAAGGAATTACTAAATAACTTAGAAAAACGGATATCACTGCTATGGAAGGTCCGATACGGAATAAGCGAGTATCCCCTCGAGATGGAAGAAGGCTTTCTTTCAAAAGGAGTTTGATACCATCTGCTAAAGCTTGAAGAATTCCTAAAGGACCCGCATATTCGGGGCCAATACGTTGTTGTATTCCCGCGGATATTTCCCTTTCTAACCAAACAATTACTAGTAAACCCATTGTGATTCCTAATACAATAGTAAAAATAGGGGCAAGTATCCATATGATCCCATAGACTTCTTTGACTTTTACGGATTCCAATCCGGAAAAGGAATGGATAGCCTGGATTTGTGTTGTATCAATTATCATTTCAACGATCAACTTCCCCCATAATGATATCTATGCTACCTAGTATCGTCATAATATCAGCCAATTTCATTCTTTTAACCACCTGAGGAAGAATTTGCAAATTGATCAAACCCGGTGGACGAATTTTCCATCTCCAAGGAAAAACGCTCTGATCTCCTATCAGAAAAATTCCCAATTCTCCCTTTGGAGCTTCGACTCTCACATAAAGTTCTTGCTTCGATAATTCAAAAATAGGAGAGGTTTTTTTAGCAATGAATCGGTATTCAAAATCATTCCATTGGGGATGTTTTACTCTATCAAAACGTCGGATTTCTAAATTCTCATAAGGCCCCCCCGGAATTCCTTCCAGGGCCTGTTGAATCATTTTTATGGATTCTTCCATTTCGCCGATTCTTACTAAATAACGAGCTAAAGAATCCCCCTCTTTTTGCCATTGAACCTCCCAAGCAAATTCGTCGTAACACTCATACTGATCGATTTTACGAAGATCCCATTCGATTCCCGAAGCTCGTAGCATTGGTCCGGATAAACCCCAATTGAGTGCTTCTTCTGCCCTAATAGTGCCTATACCTTCAACTCGTTCTAAAAAAATGGGATTCTGTGTAATAAGTTTTTGATATTCAGCAACCCCTGTTAAAAAATAATTGCAAAAATCCAAACATTTATCTATCCAGCCATGGGGTAGATCAGCAGCTACTCCCCCGATACGAAAAAAATTATGCATCATTCGCATACCGGTGGCAGCTTCGAATAGGTCATATATCAACTCTCTTTCTCGAAAAATATAGAAGAAAGGAGTCTGCGCCCCAATATCCGCCATAAATGGACCGAGCCATAACAAATGGGAAGCTATACGACTTAACTCCAACATAATGACTCTGATATAGCTAGCTCTTTTAGGTACTTGAATATTGCTCAATCGTTCAGGTCCATTTACGGTTATTGCTTCTGTAAACATAGTAGCTAAATAATCCCAACGTGTGACATAGGGCAAATATTGTATAATTGTTCGGTTTTCCGCAATTTTCTCCATCCCTCTGTGTAAATAACCCAATATTGGTTCGCAGTCAATAACATCTTCACCATCGAGAGTAAGAATAAGTCGAAGAACACCATGCATTGATGGGTGGTGAGGACCCATATTGACTATCATGAGGTCTTTTCTTGTAGCTGGTGCAGTCATAAATTTTTTACCGATTCGTTCTTCCATGTAATTCTTCCATGAATTGCTGAATGTGAAAAGAGGTTCATCAAAATTGAAACGAAACAAATAAGTTAAAAACAAATGACTCCTCAAATTAAAAATTAATGAGTTTTTGTCTCTCGAATATCCAATTTCTCAATTAATTCTTTATAACGTACTTTATTTTTTTTTGACAAATAAGCTAGCAGCCGTTGACGTTTTCCCAAAATTTTACGCAAACCTTTCTGAGATAAATAGTCTTTTTTGTGCAATTTTAAATGGGAAGTAAGTCTCTGTATCTTATTGGTGAAATTGAATATTTGAAATTCAACGGACCCTCTGTTTTCTTTGGTTTCTTCTTGAGAAATAACCGAAATGAATAAGTTTTTTACCATAAAAAAAGAATTGATCCCCTTCCCTGATATATATTTTAACGAATTTTATTGATCAATAAAAAGAATGCCAATAATTTGAATGATTGATATAGAATAAATTGCTTTCTGAACTCCTCAGTTTATCCATTCCAATGAATTCAAAATCCTATTTTGAATTCAGATAAGAATCTCGTACATTTTTGTATTCACAAAAGTGAATCAATTAGACCTAAAATGAATATCTTTGGATTCATTGATAATTTATAGGTCTAATGGATACGCTGTATCCTCTATTCAGTGAGATTCGAATGAGGTATAAGATAAGGCATGTGTGCATTTGTTTTCTATCATATACCCTGCTACAGGGTATATAGTAATACTATTAACGAATTTTCAATGGTAGATACATGTGGATCCTTAAGATACTGAAACGACTGCCGTTATTAGTATCAAACCAATAACGATTCATACAAGCTAAATCTTCCAATCGATAATTGGGCCAAAGAAAAAACTTGAATTGAATTAATTCATTTTTCTCCTTATCACGAAGGTTCCTTTCTTCCCAAAAGTGACTACAGTTTTTTACCCCGTTTTCGTTGAAAAATACGGAATTGGTATCCACATCATTCCAATTGTTTGAATTGAAACAAATTAGAATTCTCAATTCTCTACGACGTCTAGACGATAAAATATTTTCAAGAACAAGCGCATCAAAATGATTGTTCTCTCTAGCTCGAATTATTCTTTGTTTTCGGTATTGTTGATTAGTTTTGTTTTTACTCTTATGAACCAACGAAATACCTATGGTTTGATACATAAGAAATTGCCCATTGTTTTTTACAGACAGTCCAAGGCGGTCCATAGCCACTCCCATGTTTTTGAAAAGTTTTAGAATACTCCAATTGCTCTTCGACTTCCACATTACATTCAATTGTAATTTTCTCCTTTCAATGCATGATAGAGTCATGGTTTCTAGATTTATCGAGCTCTTCGGGAGAGCTAATATCCGGACATTTTTGCGAATGTTTTGACCGATATTCCTTTGATCCCATCTCAATTGCAAAAGGAAATACTTTTTCATGAATAACTCTCTTAGCTCTCTTGTACTTAGACTTTTCTTTTCACTATCGGTTTCACTTTTCTTTTCACTATCGGTTTCACTTTTCTTTTCACTATCGGTTTCACTTTTCTTTTCACTATCGGTTTCACTTTTCTTTTCACTATCGGTTTCACTTTTCTTTTCACTATTGGTTTTACTTTTCTTTTCACTATTGGTTTTACTTTTCTTTGTACCTTTTTTCATGTCTGATTTCGCGGAATCTTCTTCTTCAAGATTTTGGTTTTCAGCGATGTTTTTCTTTTTATTATCGGTTTCACTTAGATTCGAATTTAAAAGAAGTAATTTGCTTGGTATAATCCACGGTTTCGTTTTATATACATTAAAAAGCCGCACAAATTCTGGGAAGAACCAAAGTTCCAGATTCGAGATGGGACGATTTAGTATTTGTTCATTCATTCCCATCCAATCAAAAAAAGAATTTGGAGAATTAGGTTGATTGATTTCTGGATTTTGATTAATCGGAATATAAAAAGGGTCTTTTTCTTGTTTATCAATTGGATCAATTAATTGCTCGTTATTAGTCCCAATTGGAGTCTTTTGATTACTGCTGGGATTGATCTCTTCTTCGGGATTGATCTCTTCTTCGGGATTGATCTCTTCCTCTTCTTCTTTATCAATTGCATAAAATATTTCATCCTTATTAGTCCCAATTGGAGTCTTTTGATTACTGCTGGGATTGATCTCTTCCTCTTCTTCTTTATCAATTGGATCAATTAATTGAAAATTATTAGTCCCAATTCGAGTCTTTTGATTACTGCTGGGATTTACCGCGACCCAGGATTCAATAGCCACTTTTTTTCTAAGATCAAAATAGATATTTTCCCAATTAAAATATTTTCTATTAAGATTTTTTTCTATATATGGAATATATACCCTTTCTATTCTTCCTATAAAAATATTGATAGGGATACTTCCTGTTATCGCAAACAAGGAGTTTTGCGACATGTTGTAATTATCAGAAACCGCTTGCCTTTTAGTTACTTGAGGGATTGATCTATAAAAAACCGAGTCACCTTTATTTTCATTATTAATGGATTTATATGATAAAAGATCATATCTATAGCATTTTTGAAAATTATCTTTTTGATTCGATAATGAGTTAGGACCCTTTTTTTTCTTGTAATGACTTAATTGGTATTTTCCACATGAATTCCATTTTTTTAAATCTTTTTTTTGAGACCTACAATATCGATTAACCCTATTTCGCCATTTTTGTTTTTGTGACATTAAGCTAGACCAGATAATCTGAGATAAATCGTATTGATAATTCCCTCTTAACCAATTTTTCCATTGACTCGTTATAGACCGCTGAAGTTTCTTATGTATTACTTCAGACTGAAAAATTCCTTGTGTTCGAAAGGAGTCTTTCATTTGAGTTTTAAGGAAGAAAGATGTTCCATGATGTTGAAGAACGGATCTTAATTTAGACAAGTTAACAACCCCGGTTTGCGATATTTTGTAAAATACATATGCTTGTGACAAGTTGGATAAATCACAAAAAATTTCTGAATTTTTCTTACAACTATTATAAGTTTTTATATTTGAAATAAAGTGAATTGTATTTTTAGTTTTTTTATTAATTATTTTTTTATTTGTTTCATTCTTGGAAATATATTTTTCAATCAAATTTTTTGTCGATTCAACAAAGAGTTGTGTATTCGTTTGGCAAATATGAATAGTAGATAAACAAATATCGTTATATATTCTTTGAATGAAAAATTTTCTAAAATAATGAAATTTACATATTATGTTTTTTAGTTTTACTATTTGCCAAATCTTTTTTGACAACTCTAATCTACAACTTTTTTTGTAAGTACTAATATCTAGTTCTAGAGTTACTTTTTTTTTCTCTTCGGTAATTCTTTCTATTTGATTTTTGATTGTACTTGTTCTATCAGTCATATCTTGCATTTTAGTTTCTATCAGTGAAGAATTTGTCCAATCTGGAATTTGAATTTTTTGAATTTGACTAAAAGATTCATTAATTATCTGGTTGCTTATTCTAGAATCTTTTTCTTTTTCCATTCCACCTATTTCTCTCGATCTAAATAATAAAATTGGTTTACCCTTGGAGAGGTCTTTTTCTATAAACGGAAGATTTTGGTTTGTTGTTCTTGTTTCTTTTGAAACTTTTTTAAATAATTTTCTTATTATTTTTTTTAAAACGCTTTCAGCTGTAACCTTTTCATATTTTCCAATTTTTTTTTCGAGTTCCTTTAAAATGGGCTCAAAAAAGGAAGGTGTTTTTCGGGGAGAGCCAAAAGGCAGTTCTGTTTCCCTTCCAAAAATTGTTAAAAAACAAACGTCATCACGAGAAGTTAGCGGTTTAGATGTGTGCCAAGGTTTCAGATGGAAAGGATATACAATCTTGATCTGAATACCTTGTGTCAACCAATTTTCCGGAAATTCTGTTTCGGATAACGGATTACCAGTATAAGTGCACTTAATATGCTTTTCTCTATTCCATTCCTCGAAATCTTCAGACCATTCAGGAATTTGCAATAATAGCATACGTCCAAGATTTTTACCGATTATCAATGAAGGTAATATAAGATTTTTTCTAAGACTTGATTGGGCTATTAAAATGCAACCCCTTAACATTTGGGTAATTTCAAAAGTATCCCAGGCTTCCCCTATCTCTAATCGCTTTTTTTCCTTTACTCGGTCGTTTTTCTTTTTAGATTCTCTTTTTGGTTTTTCTTCTCTTTTTGTTTGTTCGTCTGTAGACTCTAAAATCCTGAACCCTTTTCCCGCCGACCAATTTCTAAAAATTCGGTTCAGTTGAACCGGGCGGGGGATAGTAAAAGTAAAAGAAAAAAGTTTTTTTTTTTTTATCCTGTCAAAAAAAAGGGGGGAATGTGCATTTGCTTGAAACAGTTTCTCAATAACAATTTTACGCCTTTGAGTTCGCATAGAGCCTTTGATTAAGCCGTGCTTAAAATCGGGTTGGTGTGCATAACGCATCAAAACAAGCCCCTTCTCTTCATCTTCTTTAGCCTCTTCTTCTGGGGTTTTAGTCTTGGTTTCTTTATTCACAGTATCAGTCTCTTTGCTAGCATTAGTCTTCGTTTCTTTATCAACAGTATCAGTCTCTTTGCTAGCATTAGGCTTCGTTTCTTTATCAACAGTATCAGTCTCTTTGCTAGCATTAGGCTTCGTTTCTTTATCAACAGTATCAGTCTCTTTGCTAGCATTAGGCTTCGTTTCTTTATCAACAGTATCAGTCTCTTTGCTAGCATTAGGCTTCGTTTCTTTATCAACAGTATCAGTCTCTTTGCTAGCATTAGTCTTCGTTTCTTTATCAACAGTATCAGTCTCTTTGCTAGCATTAGT